CATTCCCATAAGAATGAATACTATGATTCGCGTTTTGAACAGGCATGAATACTGCATCTATAGGATAACTTCTGTCTTCAAAGTTATTTGACATTTTTAGGCTATATCCGCGATTCCTCTCGATTTTTAATCCAATACACAAATCTATTGGTTCCGTTAAGGTGGCTATATGCTGTGTATTATCAACTATTTCCACAGAGGGCGGTAAAATTACGTCTCGAGCAGTTATATATCCGGGACCTTTGACACAAATAAGCGCGTTGCGCGTTCCGTATAGATTACTTCTTAATACAATCTCGTTCAAATTCATTAAAATTTCATGTACTGATTCTTGAATACCTACTATGTTAGAATAGTCATGTGGTATGTTCTCGGATTTTGCACGTGTAATACATGTTCCTTCTATTTCGCCAAGTAAAGCTCTTCGCATCGCAATGCCTATTGTGTCGGCTTGACCTTTCATAAGTGGAGACAGAATAAAGCGTCCATAATAAAGACGCTTACTGTCTCTTCTTGATTCAACACACTTCCACTGTAGTGTCCGAGTAGATACTTTGACTTTCTCTCGAACCATAGTAATTTTATTTGATCAGATCATTGAATCGTTTATTTCTCTTGAAACCCTTTCAGCTTTTATTTAGTTCTATACACGTCTTTTTTTAGGGGGTCTACAACCATTATGTGGCATAGGGGTTACATCTCGTACGAAACTTAAAAGTATACCGCTTCTACGAATAGCTCGTAATGCTGCATCTCTTCCCAGTCCAGGGCCTTTTATCCTTACCTCAGCTCGTTGCATACCTTGATCCACTACTGCTCGAATAGCATTTCCTGCTGCGGTTTGAGCAGCAAAAGGTGTTCCTCTTCTTGTACCCCTGAATCCACAAGTACCCGCGGAGGACCAAGAAATAACCCGACCCCGTACATCTGTAACGGTCACAATGGTATTGTTGAAACTTGCTTGAACATGAATAACTCCCTTTGGTATTCTACGTACATTTTTACGTGAACCACTACGTGTATTTTTACGTGAACCAATTCTTAATATAGGTTTTGCCATATTTTTTCATTTCACAAGAAATATATGGATATATCCATTTCATGTCAAAACGGACTTTTTTTTGCCTGCTCCTTGGAAGTGCCCTTTACTTTATTTCCTTTAGTAAGATTATCCTTGTCTTTGTTTATGCCTCGGGTTGGAACAAATTACTATAATTCGTCCCCTCCTACGGATTAGTCGACACTTTTCACAAATTTTACGAACGGAAGCCCTTATTTTCATAGTTATTATTCCTTAATTCTGTGAATATACTTGTTGTTTTGTTGGACGAAAGAAAGGTTTCTTGATATTTTTGAATCTTTAATTGTATCTTCGTGAAAGGAATGTGTGAAATTGAAAAAACCACTTACTCTTTTGAATCCTTGTTAGGGAGTCTGGAAAGCGACTGTCCCCTGATTAACTTATACCTAAGTACCTATAAAATTTTTTATTTTTAGCAGGGGTGGTATTACACAACCCCTTTTTTTACAAATGGTAAATTCCGGATATCCAATTTTTATATTAGAAGGATTACCATATATAACACAAAATTTCTCCACCGATTCTTTTTAGTCTAGCTTCTCGGTCTGTCATTATACCTTGAGAAGTCGAAAGGATTACAATCCCTATTCCGCCTAAAATTCGTGGAATTCGTTGAGAGTTGGAATAGATTCGTAGACCCGGTCGACTTATTCGCTTTAAATTTAAAATAGTTTTATAGGATTCTTTATTATTTCGTCTATGTTTTAGGGTTAAAATCAAAAAATATTGATTGTTTTCACGATGTTTCCTTACGTTTTCGATAAAACCCTCCCGTAAAAGTATTTTAACTATGCTTTCTGTGATGTTAGTCGACCCTATCCGAACTGTTCCTTTTCTATTCATGTCAGCATTTCGTATAGAGGTTATTATATCAGCAATAGTGTCTTTCCCCATGATAAGTTAAAATTCCTTATTGTTCTATAATTTTGATATAATCAACATGTTCTTTTTCTTTATTTATATTTTATATATAGATATAGACGAATTATATATTAATATATGAATTAAATTATTAATTTTTTTTTATTAAGGGTATATGCGTGATACACAATCGATTAATTAATTTTATTTCAATACCATTTTTTAAATCCTATACTAAACTATCGATATTTAGGTCTTATAAGACCTCAGGAGCTAATGAAACTATTTTAGTAAAGTTTAATTGTCTCAATTCCCGTGGGATCGCCCCAAAAACTCGAGTTCCTTTTGGATTCCCTTCTTGATCAATGACAACTGCGGCGTTGTCATCATATCGTATTATCGTCCCATTGTTACGTTTGAGTTCTTTACAAGTACGTACAATTACTGCTCTGATCACTTCTGATCTTTCTAGAGGAGTATTCGGTATTGCTTCCTTGATTACAGCAACAATAACGTCACCAATATGAGCATATCGGCGATTACTAGCTCCTATTATTCGAATACACATCAATTCTCGAGCCCCGCTGTTGTCTGCTACATTCAAATAGGTTTGTGGTTGAATCATATCGTTTTTTTGTATCTCTTCTTTTAATACAAAGGACGAAGTAAAAAAATATTGTTTGTCAAAAAAATAAAACCGATAATCTTTTTATCCTTAAATGTTATTTAGCTTTTTCATTCTATATTCCTATTCAGAAATAATGAATTGGGTTTTTATAGGCATTTTTGATGCCGCTATTGAAATAGCTTTTCTGGCTATATTTTCGGGTACACCACCCATTTCATAAAGGATTTTACCTGGTTTAACCACAGCTACCCAATACTCCGGGGATCCTTTACCAGAACCCATACGCGTTTCCGCCGGTCTTACTGTAACTGGTTTGTCTGGAAATATACGTACCCATATTTTTCCCCCACGTCGTACATTTCGTGACATTGCTCGTCGCCCTGCTTCTATTTGTCTAGATGTGATCCAAGCGGGTTCAAGTGTTTGAAGAGCATATCTGCCAAAACAAATACGATTCCCACGAGAAGATATTCCTTTTAGTCTTCCTCGATGTTGTTTACGAAATCTGGTTCTTTTTGGGTTATAGTTGATGGTTTTTTCTAAATTAGAAATTCCATCTCTACTACAGAACTGAACGTGAGAGTTTCTTCTCATCCAGCTCCTCGCGAATAAAAGTACTAAAAAAGCTTGTATTAATATATAGATGTAGTTAATGATTAATCCTATTAATCATGGTCTTTTTTGAAATTTCATCTGATCTCTTCTAAATTTGTGTATGTCTTTTTCAAAATGGAATCCAAGATGAATTCTATTTATATTTATTTAAAAATTATATTATTTAAAAATAACGTAATATCATTATCTCGAATGTCGTTTTTGTTAGAATATTCTAACAAAATCCTTATTTTCTTTTATCTTTTTCGTTTTTTATTACTTTTTTTTATTTGAAAAAAAAAAAATATATATATATTCGCCGGCGAATATTTACTCTTTCAATATCTATTTAAGTTTGATGTTTAGCCCACGAGGTCTCAGAATAAAAATCAGAATAGATAATAAAGTTTATGGTTTATTCCGCCATCCTGTCCAATGAATTACTAAGATTTATTTTTCAATTGAATCCTCTATATTCATGGGTTCCGTCGTTCCCATCGCCTCTTGATTAATCGTTAGGCCCGAATTCTACAATGGAGCTCTTACCTGAAATTTTTAATTTCATTTTTTAATTTATTTTAGAGTCAATTTTCTCAGTTTTTATTGGCTCAAGGCTCTTAATTTTTTGTTTTCAGAACGAACAGATTTATTTAATTATTATGAATGAATCTGTATTCATGCTTTATTACATTGTTTTTATTACAGTGACCTCATAGACTTTCCAAATTGGAATAATAGATCATTAATATTCAATTTTTTCTCTCTTTCTTTCATCCTTCCGTTTATCCGCATACTTTTCAATTACCTTTCATAACTTAATAATATAATAATATTTCGTTATTCTTTTTTTTTTGCAAAAAAATTTCAGTTGCTACAATTATATGATCAGTCTATCATATCTTGACTTATTTTTTTGGATCCAGATAATGCGAAGCTATGAGTTGCTTAGGTTATTTATTAATGCTATAGTTATTAGTTGCTCTTATTAGGTAAGTTCTTTTTTTTTTTTTTTTGTCTAATCGAATCCTAAACTAACGAGTCACACACTAAGCATAGCAATTATATCAAAGGAGTTTTGATGGAAATTTTTATTCAACCTTATAGAATTGCTGATTTTTCTTAAACAAAAAAAAAAAGACTGTAATTTTTTTTTGCTGTCTGTATAGTGTTATACTACATAGTTTTAGCTTTTTATCCTTGGATAAAATGTAACGACAAATAAAGTTTGTTATTCTTCGTCTACGAATATCCAAATTTTTATTCCTAAGACCCCATAAATAGTTCGAACTGTATAGGAACAATAATCAATTTTAGCTTCAATTGTTTGTAAAGGAACTCTGCCTTCTCTGATCCATTCAACACGTGCAATTTCTTTTCCGTCGATACGTCCTGCAATTTGTACTTGAATTCCTTTTGTATTCGCCTGTTCAGTTAATTCAATAGCTTTTTTCATTGCTTTTCGAAAAGAAACACGGTTTTTTAATTGGCCAGCTATAAATTCTGCAAGAATATTAGGATGCCCATACGGATTGGAAATTCTGGTAATAGCAATATTGAGTTTTCTGTTGACACAATTAAGTTCTTTTTGAACATTCATCTGTAATTCTTCGATTCTTCGGGGTTTATCTTCAATTAATAATTTAGGAAATCCCATATAGATTATTATCTGAATGAGATCGATTCTTTTTTGAATTTCGATACGTGCAATTCCCTCCATGCCAGAAGATATTCTTATATTTTTTTGGACATAATTTTGAATACAGTCTCGTATTTTTTTATCTTCTTTTAAACCTTCAGAATACTTTTTTGGTTGTGCAAACCAAAGAGAATGATGAC